ATTAAAGTAATATTAATTTCGACAGGTTTATTATTTAATTGTTCCTGGTATTGAATTTAATTTATAAATATAATAATTAAATAATAATTTATAAATATATATATAATTATAATAATAATAATATTAAATCTATCCTCATACTATAGAGGATAGATTTATATATATTTAATATATTTAAAATAATATTATTTATATTTTAATTTATAAATATAATAATTAAATAATAATTTATAAATATATATATAATTATAATAATAATAATATTAAATCTATCCTCATACTATAGAGGATAGATTTATATATATTTAATATATTTAAAATAATATTATTTATATTTTAATTTATAAATATAATAATTAAATAATAATTTATAAACATATATATAATTATAATATAATTATTTATTTTCATGTTTATAAAAATAATTAATAACTATAATTCTATAATAATAATAAGTATCTTAAATGAATGATGAATTAATCTATTAAATATTTTATAATTAATTCTATTGCTTTCTTTTTCTTGAGTAAGAAAAAAAAAGAAAGCAATAAAAGAATAGTTTAATTAATCTTTAATTGTTAGATAATAGTTAATTAAGTATAGTTCCTGGTTTAATTAATCTATTAAATATTTTATTAAGTAATCCCCTAATTGCTTATACATTCTTACTATACTATTAGCTTTAAAAGAAATATGTTAAGTAATCCCCTAATTGCTTATACATTCTTACTATACTATTAGCTTTAAAAGAAATATGTTAAGTAATCCCCTAATTGCTTATACATTCTTACTAGACTATTAGCTTTAAAAGAAATATGTTAAGTAATCCCCTAATTGCTTATACATTCTTACTAGACTATTAGCTTTATCTAATTTTATTTTTTACTATTTATATTACTCATTGGTAAAACTAGCACAGCTAGTTTAATATTTTTATAAATTTCAATGAGGGGTCTTTAGACTTGTTTTTTTTTCTTTTACTTGAATTAAGTTTTATATTTTTTTTAATCTACTCTCATTTTTAATGGGAATTGTAGTACAAATATTACTGGCTTACCCCCCCAATATTTATAAATCCTGGTTTATTTTATTTATATTCCTTAAGTTTGATTCTTGCTTATTTTTTAATTATTTAATTAATTTATATATATATTAGTTTAAATTTAAATTTAATAGTAATTAAAATTTTTGTTTTCACTCGTGTGAATTGAGTGATTTATTTAATAGTTGATAAATTCTGTGCCAGCATTCGCGGTTATACAGTTAACTAGAGTTAAATTTTTTGGTTTATTATTAATTTTTTTTTGTAGGAATTTGAATTTTTTTATTTAGGTGGAATTTATAATAACTACTTTTTTCTTTATATTTAATTTATTGTATGTTTATGTTTCAAAATAGGATTAGATACCCTTTTATGTTTAAATTTAATTTTAACTTGAATAAAAGTAGAAATATTTCTTCATAACTCAAAGAATTTGGCGGTTAGTCTTAATTTCAGAGGAACCTGTGTATTAATTGATAATCCACGATAGTTTATACTTTTTATTTACTTATATATCTCTATGTAGTGATTGTTTTTTCAGAATTATTTTCTTTTAGCTTTCTCATTTATATTAGGTCAAGGTGTAGTTTTTAGAATAGTTTATATGGGTTACTTGATTTTTAATTTTAATTTTTTATTTATTGTTATTATAATGTAATTTAGGATTTGAAAGTAAATTTAATTAATTAATTATTTTGAATTTTATTAAGGTTAGTGTACATATTGCCCGTCACTCCTATTTTAGGATAAGTCGTAACATAGTAACCCTACCGGAAGGTAGGGTTAGATGGTATTCAAATTGTAGCTTATTTAAAGTAGATTATTTACATTAATCAGAAATCTTCGGTTCATTTTGATATTTACATTATTACTATATTTTGTTAAATTTATTTTTTATTTTTTATTTTTTAGTAATTATTGAAATAATTTTTTATTTGAACTGAGAAGGATTTAATTTTATAATTTTATAAATAATTTTATGTACCTTTTGTATCAGGGTTGATTAAATTATTAATTTATATTTTTTTCCCGAATACAAATTTATCTTATTTAATATTGATTTCTTGTTTTATAAAGTTTAATAATTTTAATTAAGTAGTTAAAAGTTAATCGTTTTTTGTTATATCTGGTTAATTAATAATAAATTCAATTTTAATTATTTTTTATAATTTAATAAATAAGGGATAATCTTTATTTAAATTTAAAATTTTGTTTTTGTTGTTTTTAATATAATTTAAATTTTTAGTTTTAGTTTTTAATAAATTAGATCTTTTTATTATGATTATTTTTCATTTAATATTTTATTAATTTTTTTTTTGCTTAATTTTTATTCATAATAAATACTGATTAAATTAGTATAATTTTTAATTTTATTATAATGAATTCGGCAAATATAATTTCCAAATGTTTAACAAAAACATTTTTTTTAGTTATATTGTTAAAAATAATATCTGCTCAATGATTAATTTTAAATAGCTGCAGTATTTTGACTGTACAAAGGTAGCATAATAATTAGTCTTTTAATTGAAGTCTGGGATGAATGGTAAAATGAGAAATTTACTTTATTTATTTTATTATTAAAATTTAATTTTTAAGTGAGAAAGCTTAATTATTTTTTTGGGACGAGAAGACCCTATAGAACTTTATTAATTATTTTAATTTATTTTATTTTGGTTAAAATTTTTGGTTTAATTTAATTAATTTAATTGGGGTGATTGTTAAATTGAACTTTAACTAAATTTTTCATTAATTTATGATTTCTTGATCCTTAAATGAGATTAAAAGATTTAGTTACCTTAGGGATAACAGCGTAATTTTAATGGTAAGTTCTTATTTATATTGAAGTTTGCGACCTCGATGTTGAATTAAGATAATTCTAAGGGGTAGTTTTTTTAGTTTTGAGTCTGTTCGACTTTTTAATTCTTACATGATTTGAGTTCAGACCGGTGTGAGCCAGGTCGGTTTCTATCTTGAAATATAATTATTATTTTAGTACGAAAGGACCATTTAATTCAATTTTTTATTGTTTGTTAATTAATATTAGTTTGGCAGATTTATGCATTAAATTTAGGTTTTAATTACATGTAATTTTACATATCTAATATTGTTTATTTTAAATTTTTTTTTTCTGTTAATTATAGTTCTTGTTTCTGTTGGGTTTTTTACAATATTTGAACGAAGGGTTTTGAGTTATATTCAATATCGAAAGGGTCCCAACAAAGTAGGTTATCTGGGTTTGTTACAGCCTTTTAGTGATGGTTTTAAGTTATTTTCTAAGGAGATTGTTTGGCCTTTAAATTCTAATTTAATTATTTATTATTTTTGTCCTGTTTTTGGGTTAATTCAATCTCTGTTTATTTGATTGATTTATCCTTTCTTATTTAACTGTATTAATTTTAATTATGGGTTATTGTTTTTTTTAGTTTGTTCCTCTCTTAGTGTGTATAGTGTTATAGTTTGTGGTTGATCTTCCAATAGAACTTATTCTATATTAGGTTGTATTCGTAGAATTTCTCAGGCTGTTTCTTATGAGGTTTCTTTATCTTTGATTTTATTGTGTTATTTTTTATTGATTGGAAGATATAATTTTATTATTTTATGTTCATTACAATTTAATATTTGATTTTTTTTCATTTCTTTTCCTATTTTTTTGTGTTGAATTTCTTGTTGTATAGCTGAAACTAATCGTAGTCCTTTCGATTTCTCCGAGGGTGAGAGTGAATTAGTTTCTGGGTTTAATGTTGAATATAGTTCTGGTGGTTTTGCTTTTATTTTTATTTCTGAATATTCTAGAATTATTTTTATAAGATTAATTACTTGTATAATTTTCTTAGGCGGAAATTTTTATTATTTTAATTTTTATTTGAAATTGGTTTTTATATGTTTTTGTTATGTTTGAATTCGTTCTTGTCTCCCCCGTTATCGTTATGATAGGCTTATATATTTGGCTTGGAAGTGTTATTTACCTTTGTCTTTAAATTATTTATTTGTTTTTGTCCTACTAAGGCTTTGATTTGTTTATCATTTTTTTTTGTAAAGTTAATAAATTTCTCTATTTTATATTTTCAAAATATAAGTTTTATTTTTAAACTAATTAACTATTATTTTATTATTTGATCTCATATTTTTACTATAACAGGGTCTGTAGCAAAATATGAGAAATATAAAAATGTTAATATAACTCCTGTATTAGTGAATGGTATTTCAACTGGTTGTGACCCAATTCATGTTAATAAAATAAAATTGGAAATAAAAGTTCAAAAATATAGTTGTCTTATTGGGTAAAAGTTAATTCCCTTGAATTTTATATTTATTCTCATAGGTATAATTATTAGGATTATGATTGATAAAAATAATGCTATTACCCCTCCTAGTTTGTTTGGAATTGATCGTAGGATTGCATATGCAAAGAGGAAGTATCATTCTGGTTGGATATGGACTGGTGTAACTAGAGGGTCTGCGGGTATAAAATTGTCAGGGTCTGATAATAAAAAGGGTTCAGTTATATTAAGTATAATAATTATTATTAATGTAATTGAAATTCCTATTAAGTCTTTAATTGAGTAATAGGGGTGAAATGGGATTTTATCAATTTTCGAGTTTATTCCTACTGGGTTTCTTGACCCTGTTTCGTGCAGTATAAATAGGTGAATGATAACTATTATAGTAATGATAAATGGTAGGATGAAGTGTAGGGAGAAAAATCGAGATAAGGTTGGATTTCTTACTGAGAACCCCCCTCAAATCCAGTTTACTAATGTTACTCCTAAGTATGGAATAGCAGAGAGTAGATTTGTAATAACTGTTGCGCCTCAGAATGACATTTGCCCCCATGGTAAAACGTATCCTAAGAAAGCTGCGGCTATAGTTAAAAGGATAATTAAGATTCCTGATATTCATGTATTTATTATTTTATATGAAGAATAGTATATTCCACGACCGATATGTATGAATATACACATAAAGAATAATGATGCTCCATTTGCATGTATGGTTCGAATTAATCATCCATAATTTACATTTCGTATAATGTGGCTAATTCTATTAAATGCTATTTCAATGTTAGCATTATAGTGTATAGAAAGTATAATACCCGAAATCAGCTGAATTATTAAACATATTGCTAGAATTGATCCAAAGTTTCATCAATTTCTTAAGTTTATAGGGGTGGGTAAGTATACAACTGAGTTTGCTATAATATTTAGAAGTTTGTTAGATTTTATTATTGATTTATTCATAGGTATTAGATCGTAGTGGTCCCTCAAATAGTTTAATAATTTTATTGATTGAAATTATTGTTAAAAGTAAGTATAAAATTATTATTATTGTTATTATTATTGATTTATTGTATAGTTTATTTACAGATATTATATTGTTTATACTGTTGTGGATTAGTTGAATTTCATGGTTGGGTCAGTTTATTATTATTTCCTCTGTGATTATTATTATAATAATAATAGGTAAAATTATTTTTAAGTTTATTTTTAACTTTTCATTAGATGTGATTCTTCTTATATATATAAAAATGATTATTAATCCTCCAATTATTGTCAGAAATGTAATTAATGGGACTCATGACGATGAATTATTTGTATTCATTATTACAATGGTTAATCTTGTCTGTGTGAGTAGTATTAATCTTATTGATATTGGTCTTTTGGTTATTGTTGATACAATAGAAATTGAGATTATGGTTTTAATGATTATTATTTTTATTTCAGTGAATATTTTATAAAAATATAGGTTTTGGAGGCTTAAGATATGTTTAACATTTTACTGATGTTTTAAGATTTTTTCATTTTTAATTTACAAGATTAATATTTTAATTAAATTATTAAAACTAATGATTAATTTTATTCTTTTTTTGTTTATTATAGGTGTTTTATCGTTATCCTTAGTTCGTAGGCATGTTTTTCTTTGTTTAGTTATACTAGAATTTATTATTATTTATTTACTTTTATCTTTTTATTTTTATTGTTTAATATTTTTTAGTTCTTTGTATGTTTATATTATTTTATTAACTTTTTATGTTTGTGAAGGTGTATTGGGGTTAAGATTAATCGTTCTTATAATTCGTTGCCACTCTAATGATTATTTGAGATCTATTTATATATGATAAGTTATTTGTTTTATATAATTTTTATGATCCCTTTATTTAATTATTTTTTTTGGTATTCTTATCAATTTATTTATATATTTTTTATTTTTATTTTTATATTTAGTTATTCAGGTTCTTATTTATCTAATGTTTGTTATTTATTTGGTATTGATAATATTTCTTATAGTTTAATTATTCTCAGATTTTATATTGTTAGATTAATAAATTTGGCTAGTTTAATATTAATAAATAATATTTATTTTTTGTTTATTAATTATTTTATTTGTTTATTATTATTTGTTATTTTTAGTTCAACTAATATTCTTTTAATATACATGTCTTTTGAATTTATTTTGATTCCTTTAATTATTTTAGTCTTAGGTTGAGGTTATCAACCTGAACGTCTAGGTTCTGGTGTTTATTTATTTTTTTATACTTTATTTGGTTCTTTACCTTTGTTTGTTTTTGTTTTATATTTGTATGATTATTTTTATATAATTTGTTTTGTTTTTGAGCTAAGTTTTAATTATAGTTTTATTGGGCATTTAGTTGTGATTATCCCCTTTTTAATTAAATTCCCTATATTTATGCTTCATTTTTGATTGCCTAAGGCTCATGTGCAAGCTCCTATTTCTGGTTCAATAATTTTAGCAGGTCTTATGTTAAAAATTGGTGGTTATGGATTAATTCGGTTTATATATTTAAATGAGAGTTTTTTTTATAATTACAGTTATATTTGGTTTACTTTTGGGTTAATTGGTTCATTAATAGTTGGGTTTATTTGCATAATTCAAATTGATTTGAAATGTTTGATTGCTTATTCTTCTGTAGCTCATATAAGTTTATGTTTAATAGGTATTTTAACTATAACTAAGGTTGGTTTGGTAGGTTCTTTAATTATAATGTTATCACATGGTTTATGTTCTTCGGGATTATTCTGTTTGGCTAATATTTGTTATTTACGTATTGGTTCTCGTAGACTCTATTTAATTAAGGGGATAATTTTCTTTATACCTAGATTATCATTTTTTTGGTTTATATTTGGGTCATTTAATATAGGCTGTCCCCCGAGAATTAATTTTATAGGTGAATTAATAATTATTATAAGTTCGATTTATTATTTTGATTTCTCTTATTATTATTTATTTCTTAGATCTTTTTTTTGTGCGTGTTTTTGTTTTTATTTATATAGATGCACCCAGCATGGTAATTTTATAGATTGTTTTAGTTATTCTAATATTTTTGTTTCCGAATTTTTGCTTTTAATTAATCATTTATTTCCTTTAATTACTTTGTTGTTTTGATTCTTGATTATTTAATTATTTGGGTAGTTTTAAAAAAAATAGAAATTTGTGATATTTCAGTTACTTAATGTCCTAAGTTTTGTTTAATAAGTATTTAATTTGATTTTTTAATTTATTATTTTTATCTATTATATTTATATACATCGGTTTATATTTTATATATAAAAATTTCTGTTTATTTTTGGAGTATAATTTAATTTGTATTAATTCATTAAATTTTTTCTATGTTTTGATTTTTGATTACAAGTCTATGTTGTTTATTTCTGTAGTATTATTTATTTCTTCTATAGTAATTTTGTATAGATCTTTTTACATAGGGTATTTAAGTTTATCTTCTAATCGTTTTATGTATTTAGTTTTACTTTTTATTTTTAGTATATTTTTAATAATTATAAGACCTAATTTAATTAGAATTTTATTAGGATGGGATGGGCTTGGATTAGTTTCTTACTGTTTAGTTATTTATTATAGATCTTTATCTAGAAATTTATCTGGTATAATTACTTGTCTAACTAATCGTTTAGGGGATATTGGGTTATTAGTTTGTATTGGTTGAATATTGTCTTTCGGTGGGTGAAATTTTGTTTTTTATAATTTTTATTTTCATAATGATATTTTTAATTTATTAATTTTATCTTCTTTTACCAAGAGAGCTCAAGTTCCCTTTTCTTCGTGGTTACCCGCTGCTATAGCAGCACCAACTCCTGTTTCTTCTCTTGTTCATTCTTCTACTTTAGTAACTGCTGGTGTTTATTTGTTAGTTCGTTTTTTTGATAATTTGATTTATTTTAATTATTTATTTTCATTAATGGGTTTGTTCACGATAGTATTTTCTTCTTTTTGTGCAAATTATGAATTCGATTTAAAGAGGATTATTGCTTTTTCAACATTGAGACAGTTAGGTTTAATAATGAGTTCTATTTTTTTAGGGTTTGCTGATTATTCTTTTTTTCATCTTTTAACTCATGCAATATTTAAATCTTTACTTTTTTTATGTTCTGGTATTTTTATTTATTTTTATTTAGATAATCAAGATATTCGTTTTTTAGGGGGTTGTTGTAATTTTTTACCTATAACTAGATGTTGTTTTAATGTTGCTAATTTGGCTTTATGTGGGATTCCATTTTTATCGGGTTTTTATTCGAAAGATTTAATTATTGAAATTTCTTTTTTTTTTGGGTTTAATTTTATTTTTATTTTAATTTTTTATTTTAGTTTAGGTTTAACTTGTTGTTATTCTTTTCGTTTAATTTATTATTCTCTATTAAGAAATTTTAATTTTTCTCCTCTCAATTGTACTAAAGGTGAATTTAATTTCATAGGATTTAGAGTTATATTAATAAGTTTTATATCTGTAATTTTTGGTTGTTTTTTTAATTGAATTATAAATTTAGATTTAAGTTGAATTTTTTTTCCGATGGTTATTAAACTATTGTCTTTAATTTTTGTTTTTTTGGGATTTTGGGTTGGTTTTGAGCTTAATAGATTCAATTATTTAAAGTTTCTGAATTATTATATTTTTAATTCTAATATGTGATTTATGTTAGGTTATTTTATATTTATAACTAATTCTTTTTTTTTTTTATTTATTAATTATTATAAGGTTTTATTTTGAGGTGAATTTTATTTAACTTTTGGTTTGAAGTTCTATTTAATAAAGTTATCAAAATTTTTTCAATTTTATTTGAATAATACTATTAAGATTTTCATGATCTCTTACTTATTATGATTATTATTTTTATTATGTATTTATAGCTTATTAAGAGTTTAATGCTGAAGACATTACGGAATATTTATATTAAATACATATTCACTGATTAATATTCATCTTTTTAATGAAAATAAAATATTTTTTTTAAACTAAATGAATAAGAGTATAACGGAATTTAACCGCATTAAAGTTAGTTAGCAGCTACTTTTTTCTTCTACTCTATTAATAGGATTTGTATCAATGATTCTATTAACAATAGAATGCCTCGTTATTTGGCTTCTACTAAACATCGGGTTGTATTCCCTAAATTTAGGTCGAAACTAAATGTAAATTTTACTTCAATGTTAATAAAGAAACCTTATTAAAGGACTTTTTAATTGCAAATTAAATGTTATAATTAACTATAACTTTAATTAGTTCATTTTAATAATCCATTTATTCATTCATAATACAGCCCTACTAATAGGATTGTAATAAATGTAATACATGTAAATCTTCAGAATTTAATTATTGAATATTTAATTGTTAATACTATTGGTATTATAATAACGATTTCTACATCAAAAATTAAAAAAATAATAGCAATTATAAAGAAGTGGATTGAGAAAGGTATGCGTTTTTTAGATATAGGGTTAAATCCACATTCAAATGGGGATGATTTTTGTGTGTCAATAATTGATTTTTTTCTTATTAAGATAATTAATAGAATGATTGCTGTAATAATTAATATAATTAATAGAAGAAATTTAATTGTTAAAATTATTATTCATTTTTAATAATCCTTTTAATTGGAAGTTAAATATACTTTTATATACTAAATGAATAACCCCCTCATCAATAGATTGATACATACAAGAATAACCACACTACGTCTACAAAATGTCAATATCATGCTGAGCATTCAAATCCTACATGATGATAATTAGAATAATGAAGTTTTTTTAATCGGATAATTGAGATTAAAATGAAAATTGATCCAACTAAAACATGAATCCCATGGAATCCTGTTCTTATAAAAAAGGAAGACCCATATACAGAGTCAGCAATGCAGAAGGGGGCTTGTATATATTCATATAATTGAAGAATTGAAAAATAAATCCCTAAACTGATAGTAATTAATATTCTTTTAATTGATTGCGAGTAGTTTATTGATAATAATGCTCTGTGTGATCAAGTTAATGAAACTCCTGATGATAACAAAATTATAGTATTAAGTAGTGGAATTCCTATTGGGTTAAATGTTTTAATATTTAAGGGGGGTCAATTTACCCCAATCTCAATAGATGGAGATAATCTACTGTGAAAAAATGATCAAAAAAAAGATACAAAAAATATAATTTCTGATAAAATAAATAGAATTATACCTAATTTTATGTTTTTTATTACTTTAATTCTATGTAAACCTTGATATGTTGATTCTCGAATAATATCTCGTCATCATTGAATTATACACAAAATTGTAATTAAAGCACCAATTGAAATTAATTGGTATTGTGTATTATAAAATATTATAACTGCTCCAGATGTTAAACATAAAAGAGCTATTGAACTAAGGATTGGTCATGGTCTCCTATCTACTAGATGAAAAGGGTGATTATTCATTTAAATTTCTCTAGAATAAAGTGTGGTTAAAATTATGAATACATATGCTTGAATAAGGGATACTGCAGTTTCAAATATTATTAAACTAATAAAAATGAATATAATAATTATAGTTGTTCACATGTTACATCTATTTCCTAATAATGATATAAGTAAATGTCCTGCAATTATATTAGATGTTAATCGAACCGCCAATGATCCTGGTCGAATAATATTTCTGATTGTTTCAATTATAACTATGAATGGTATTAATATTGAAGGCGTACCTATGGGTACAAGGTGTGAAAATATTTTTTCTGACTTATTGATTCAACCATATATTATAAATGATACTCATATAGGTAATGCCAATGCCAATGAGAATGTTAAGTGAGAAGAGGATGTAAAGATATAAGGTACTAATCCTATTAAATTATTAATTACAATAAATATTCCTAATCTTATAAATATAATTCTAGATCCCCTTTCTTTTATAATAATTCTAAGTTCATTCTTAATTGAAGAATAGATTTTAATTATAATACTATTAATGTTGTTTAATCTAACTCAGTAATTATATCTTAGTATTATAATAATTAATGATCTTAATCAATTTAGAGAGAAGATTCCAGTACATGGGTCAAATGTTGAGAATAAATTTATTATCATTTTCAAATAAAGTTTATTTTTTTTTTTAATGATAAAAATTTAATTGATGTTTTATAATTAAAATATAGCAATCTTATGTAAACTATAATTATTAAATTGAATGTTAATATTAATCTTAATCATCATAATGGAGATATTTGTGGTATAAAGAAATAATTAGAATTATTTTTAATTTGACAAATTAATGTTTTTGTTAAACTAATTTCTTCATTAAGGGTATTTGCTATTTTACCATAATTTGATTTAAGAGATCATAACTTGCATTTAAGTATCTTAATGATTTTTTATTAATTCAGTTTATGAATGATTTTAAATTAACTCTTTCTATAGCAATAGGTATAAATCTATGATTTGCACCACAAATTTCTGAACATTGTCCAAAATAAATACCAGGGCGATTAATAATTATATTTCCTTGATTAATTCGCCCTGGGGATGCATCAATTTTAATCCCTACTGATGGGATAGTTCATGAATGGATCACATCTATTGAGGATGTTAGAACTCGTGTTATTGTATTAAATGGGATAGTTATTCGGTTATCTGTGTCTAATAATCGAAATTCTCTTGAATTTAAGTTCTCAAATGGTTTTATATAGGAATCAAATTCAATTTCATTAAAATCTGAATATTCATAGGATCAATATCATTGGTGACCAATGATTTTAATTGTTAATATTGGTTTTATTGATTCCTCGATTAAATATAAAATTCGTAGTGAGGGTAGAGCAATAAAAATTAAGGTAATAGCTGGTATTAGTGTTCAAATTAATTCAATTGTTTGGTTTTCAAGTATAAATCGTCTTGTCAATTTATTTGTAAATATGGTTAAAATAATATATCTGACTATAATTGTAATTATTATTACAATTATTATTGCATGATCATGGAATAATATTAATTGTTCTATGATTGGTGATACTGAATCTTGTATAAAGTTTGATATTCATGAGTTTATTTCTAAAGAAATAGGAATATTTATAAATGAATCTTAAATTCATCACATTACTTCTGCCACATTAGAACTTTCAAATCAATGGTAATTCTGAATATGAATGTTCTTGAGGAGGGTTAAGTTGTATTCATTCAATTGAAGATTGATTATTAATAGAGAAAATTACTATTCGTTTTGAGATTAATCTTTCTCATATAATAATTATTAGTATGATAATTCTAAACGTTGAGATTAATCTCCCCAGTGATGAAACTAAGTTTCATGATGAATATAAGTCCGGGTAGTCTGAATATCGCCGGGGTATGCCTCTTAATCCTAAGTAATGTTGTGGGAAAAAGGTTAAATTAACTCCTATAAATATAATTAGGAACTGAATTTTTAGTCATTTTTTATTTAATGTTAATCCTGAAATTAGGGGGTATCAGTGAATAAAACCTGCTATAATAGCAAATACTGCTCCCATGGATAGTACATAATGAAAGTGAGCTACTACATAGTAAGTGTCATGTAAAACAACATCAATTGATGAATTTGAAAGAATAATACCTGTTAGTCCTCCAATAGTAAATAAAAAAATAAATCCTAATGATCATAATATCGAAATATTAAAATTTTTATAAACCCCATGTATTGTTGCTAATCATCTAAATACCCTAATTCCAGTTGGTACAGCAATAATTATAGTTGCTGATGTAAAGTAAGCTCGGGTATCTACATCTATTCCAATTGTAAATATATGATGTGCTCAAACTACGAACCCTAGGATTCCAATTGAGATTATTGCATAAACTATTCCAATAAATCCAAATGATTCATTTTTACCTCTTTCTTGAATGATAATATGGGAAATAATTCCGAACCCCGGTAGAATAAGAATGTAAACTTCAGGGTGTCCAAAGAATCAGAATAAGTGTTGAAATAAAATAGGGTCGCCTCCACCAGATGGGTCAAAAAATGATGTGTTAATATTTCGATCGGTTAATAATATAGTGATGGCTCCGGCTAAAACTGGTAATGATAGTAGTAATAAAAATGCTGTAATTAAAACTGATCACACAAATAAAGGTGTTTGATCTATTTTTATACCAATTGCTCGTATATTTATTACTGTTGTGATAAAATTAATAGCTCCTAAGATTGATGAAATACCTGCAAGGTGTAAGGAAAAAATAACTATATCAACTCTAGGGGATGAATGAGCTAGGTTTGATGATAGGGGTGGATATATTGTTCATCCGGTCCCTACACCGGACTCAACAGTTGATCTAAGGAGGAGTATGATTAAAGATGGGGGTAATAGTCAAAATCTTATGTTATTTAATCGTGGGAAAGCCATATCTGGGGCCCCAATTATTAATGGTAAAAGTCAGTTCCCAAAACCCCCAATTATAATAGGTATAACTATGAAGAAAATTATAATTAATGCATGTGATGTAACTACTGTATTATACGCTTGATCGTTATTTATAAGTGACCCAGGTTGACTTAATTCTAATCGAATAATTAATCTAAGTATTATACCTACAATTCCAGATCAAATACCAAACATAAAATATAATGTACCAATATCCCTATGATTTGTCGAAAATAATCATTTATTCATTAGGGTGTCTGATAAAAGTAACAAACTGTAAATTTGTTTATGAATTTAATTCTCCTAATAAGTTTTAATAGTTTAATAAAATATTGAATTGCAAATTTAATGATACCTTGTGTTTAGAACTTAAGATTTACTTTAGGTAATTTTAACTTTGAAGGTTAATAGTTTATTTAACTTAAAATCCTTGCAAGGATTTTAAGTTAAATACAATTAATGGTAGAGTTAAACTCGTTATAACTAAGAAAGAATTAAAATTAGTTTTATTTGATAATAATCATTTAGGTAAATTGAAAAATATAATAATTGATATTATTGCTATTCGGGTATAAAAAAATATTACAATTAATGAAGTTATAATGATAATTGAAGATGTTAAAAATTCGTTAATGTTAATTAAAAATTTAATTACCAGTATTTTACCAAAGAATCCCATTAATGGGGGAAACCCACCTATAGACAGAAGAGTAAATCAGCAGCACATCTTGGCTGGAATTCTATAATTATTAATTATGATTTGATTGATAAAATTCAAATTTAATTTTTCAATTAAGTATATTAGTAGTATTAAAGATATTGAGTATATTAAAATAAAAGTTAATCAAATTTCTATGATGCAAATTGATGCTAGAATAAATGACATATTAAAAATTGATGAATATGATAGAATCTTTTTGATTGAATTTTGATTTAATCCAGATAAAGACCCCACTATTCTTCTAAAAATCACAAATAAATTTAAGTTTATTCTTATGTATGATAATATATTGATTGGAGCTAACTTGATTAGAGTGAATATAATAAAAATAGGATAGTATCTCATTCCCTCAATAATTGAAATTACCCAAGTATGAAAAGGTCTAACCCCTAATTTTAATAAAATGGCTATAATTAAAATTGTATTGTAAGTGTCGATTGATATTATAATAACCCCTATTATTATAATTGAAGACCCCAAACTTTGTACGATGAAATATTTAATGCAAGATTCTGAATTCAATTTATTTTTATTTGATATGATAGGTATAAAACATATTATTGATAGTTCTAGACCTAACCAAATTATAATTCAATTATTTGAACTTATTGCAATGATAACCCCTATTATCAAGCTAAAGTTAAATAAAATTTCAGTATTTATTAAAATTAAAAAGAAGAAATTTAATTCTATATTTAGGTTATGGGCCTAAAAGCTTATTTAGCTTACCTTTTTTTTTTTTTTTTTTTTTTTGAGTGGTTTTGTAATTTGGTGTATTAATGCATATGAATTTTTGAAATTTAAGGTTAAGTTTAATTCTTTAATTTACAATAAGAGTAAAATTACTTAATTTATTCTATCAAAATAACCCTTTAGTCAGGCACCTTATT